AGTTGCGACAGTTCTAGTTTCAGTAATATTAACTATCTCATTGATTTATTTGATAGCAGGAATATTTGGAGTTTGATCTATGATCATACTTTTTCAGTTAGAAATAGTAATGGTAACACTTATTCTGTCTATTTTGATATTGAAAATCAGATTTTTGATATTGACAATGCTAGTTCCTTTTTGAGTGAACTAGAGATTCTTTTTCCTAGTTATTTGAATAGTGGATCTAATAGTAGTAATTACTACTATTCTTATTTCACATATGATACTCAATCTTATTGGAATAATCACATTAATAGTTGCATTGATAGTTATCTTCATTTTGAAATAAGTCTTAATAGTGACATTTACAGTAGTATTGACAGTTACATTTCTAGTTTCCTTTTTATGGAAAGTAGAAGTAGTATTGAAAGTGGAAATTCTAGTAGCAGTTATTTCAATATAAGAGAAATCTCTAATGATTTCGATATCAATACAAAATGCAAACAGTTATGGGTTCAATGTGAGAATTGTAATGGATTAAATTATAAAAAATTTTTGAGTTCAAGAATGAATATTTGTGAATACTGCGGATATCATTTGAAAATGAATAGTTCAGATAGAATTGAATTATTTATTGATCCTGGCACCTGGGAACCTATAGATGAAGATATGGTCTCTATGGACATGGACCCCATTGAATTTAATTCAGAGGAGGAACCTTATATAGATCGCATCTCTTTTTATCAAATAGAAACGGGTTTAACTGAAGCTGTTCAAACGGGCGTAGGTCAACTAAATAGTATTCCCATAGCAATTGGAGTTATGGATTTTCAGTTTATGGGAGGTAGTATGGGATCCGTAGTAGGTGAGAAAATCACCCGTTTGATTGAGTATGCTACTAATCGATCTATACCTGTCATTCTTGTGTGTGCTTCTGGAGGAGCACGCATGCAAGAAGGGAGTTTGAGCTTGATGCAAATGGCTAAAATATCTTCTGCTTCATATGATTATCAATCAAATAAAAAGTTATTCTATGTATCAATCCTTACATCTCCTACAACTGGCGGAGTTACAGCAAGTTTTGGTATGTTGGGAGATATCATTATTGCTGAACCTAATGCCTACATTGCGTTTGCGGGTAAAAGAGTAATTGAACAAACATTGAAAAAGACAATACCCGACGGTTTACAAGTGGCTGAGTATTTATTCCATAAGGGCTTATTCGACTCAATCGTACCACGTAATCTTTTAAAAGGTGTTCTGAATGAGTTATTTCAGCTACATGGTTTCCTTCCCTTGAATAAAGAGTAAAAAAAAAAGATTGAAATTCTTCATTTTCAAATGGAAGTATAGCACTAGTTTCAGTTATTTTTCTTTGTAGCGACTAAGCATTTAGTTCATTCTAATGAAAACTAAGAAGATGGTGTTTTCTTTGGGAACATCAGTTATAAATGTAGTCAGAGTTAAAAGTTTTGGATAATTACTTTTTGCTCCGGATCCTTTTTTTATTCTACCTCTCTTCCTAATTCTGCTCTATTGACAAGATAAAAAATAATTTCTTTCTCCTTCCGATAAATCCGGTAGAGAAAAAATCATTTTCTCCGTCTTTTTGACATATTCATATAAAGATAGAAAGACGATGAATATAAGGATGGGATAAAAAGAATCCGATTTATGAAATCGGATTCTCATACATATTCGTGTCGAAATATGAATAGGTACAATTCATTTAGTTAGAAATTCGTTATTTATTATTAAATACTTCACTTCTTCTTCCTATTAAGATTATCTTAATATTCTTTCTATATCTAATAGATAGACTTATCATAAGATATCTTTATAATTCTAATTTAGAATTATAATAGGTACAAATAGGAAATCGAGGTACCCATTCTATGATAGATTTTAACCTTCCCTCTATTTTTGTTCCTTTAGTGGCCCTAGTATTTCCGGCAATCGCAATGGCTTCTTTATCTCTTTATATCCAAAGAAATAAGATTGTCTAAATCTGATGAGACCTAATCTCATCAATTTATTTCAACACTGGATCATCATACAGATACTCTTTTCATGTAATATGGTAGGATATATGATATGCGGCCGTGGACTTTACGAAAACAAATGGAAGAGTTTTTTTTTATGTATGCCGGCCGATGCATAATCTACGCATTAATGCATGTATATGCGTTTCTAGCTTAAGAAATTCAATGATTCAATTAAAAATGATCATCAGCAAATCTTTTTTGAAAAATATTTGAAATAGAAACTCAATGTATCTAAGCAATTATTCCTAATGGTTCTCGTCGTAATACTTCTAGTTGATGAGAGTTACTTCGGGATCAAGCAATAAAAGTCGACATTTGGGTTATTCTCTCAATTCCAATCAAATGCAACTGGATATAGTATAGTATGAACTGGCGATCAGAATATATATGGATAGAATTTATAAGGGGGTCTAGAAAAACAAGTAATTTTTGCTGGGCCTTTATCCTTTTTTTAGGTTCACTAGGATTCTTAGTAGTTGGAACTTCCAGTTATCTTGGTAAAAATCTGATATCCGTATTTCCGTCTCAGCAAATTCTTTTTTTCCCACAAGGGATCGTGATGTCTTTCTATGGGATCGCAGGTCTATTCATTAGTTCTTATTTGTGGTGCACAATTTCATGGAATGTAGGTAGTGGTTATGACCGATTTGATAGAAAAGAAGGGATAATGTCCCTTTTTCGTTGGGGATTTCCTGGAATAAATCGTCGCATCTTCCTTCGTTTCTTTCTGAAAGATATCCAATCAATCAGAATGGAGGTGAGAGAAGGGCTTTTTCCTCGTCGTGTCCTTTATATGGAAATAAGGGGCCAAGGAGCCATTCCCTTGACCCGTACTGATGAGAATTTGACTCCACGAGAAATTGAACAAAAAGCTGCCGAATTGGCCTATTTCTTGCGCGTACCTATTGAAGTATTTTGAAATGAACTGAATAAAAATGAAAGAAGGAACTTAATACATCTAAAAATCAAAAGCAGGAGGACGTATGATGGATGTATATGGATTAATAAAATCCAATATAACTAATCAAAGAAAATCTATTTGAAAATAGCTTAAGGCTAAACTCTTTGTACACAAAAACAAAAAGAGCAAAAGATCCATAGGTTCGATACCTTGTTCTTGTTAGAGTTATAGGCTCTTTTTGTTTTATGATTTGTGCTTCATAGAAATAGAAATAGAAATAGCAGATAGAATCGACGAATGAAACAGGTTCATTAAAAATTCACATCACGGATACAGAATGAAAAAAAATAAAGCATTGGCTTCCCTACCATATATTGTGTCTATACTCTTTTTACCCTGGTGGGTTTCTCTATCATTTAAGAAATGCCTAGAAACTTGGGTTCTTAATTGGTGGAATACCAGGCAATCCGAAATACTTTTGAATGATATTCAAGAGAAAGATGTTCTAGAAAGATTTATGGAATTAGAAGAATTTTTCCTGTTGGACGAGATGATAAAGGAATACTCGGAGACACATATGCAAAGGCTTCGTATAGGAATGCATAAGGAAACAATACAATTGGTCCAAAGACACAATGAATCTCATTTGCATATCATTTTGCATTTATCTACAAATCTCATATGTTTCGCTATTCTAAGTGGTTATTTTTTTCTGCGTAATGAAGAACTTTTCATTCTCAATTCTTGGATTCAGGAATTTCTCTATAACTTAAGTGATACAATTAAAGCTTTTTCTATTCTTTTAGTTACTGATTTCTGGATCGGATTTCACTCGACCCATGGTTGGGAACTAATGATTGGTTCGATCTACAACGATTTTGGATTGGCTCAGAATGATCAGATTATATCTGGTCTTGTTTCCACTTTTCCAGTGATTCTAGATACAAGTGTGAAATATTGGATATTCCATTTTTTAAATCGTGTATCTCCTTCGCTTGTAGTAATTTATCATTCAATGAATGAATAATTCATTAGATCTTTTGATATCAATCAAATCAGAATCTTTCTTCGTGTATAAATAAAGTGTATAAATAAATCATTTTTCATCTGACTTTTCTACCTTTTCAATTCAATGTATTCATACTAGATTCCACCAGTACAATTCTTTCAGTACAATCAATAAAATGGCAAACTTATGGATAGGTAATTCTACTAGCTACCTATCCAATTTATTGTAGAAATTCCGAGGATCAATGATTATACCATGCAAAATAGAAAGACTTTTTCTTGGGTAAAAAAACAGATGACTCGATCCATTTATGTATCGATCATGATATATGTAATAACTCGAGCATCTATTTCAAACGCATATCCCATTTTTGCGCAGCAGGTTTATGAAAATCCACGAGAAGCAACTGGGCGAATTGTATGTGCCAATTGCCATTTAGCTAATAAGCCCGTGGATATTGAAGTTCCACAAGCTGTGCTTCCTGATACTGTATTTGAAGCAGTTGTTCAAATTCCTTATGATATGCAACTTAAACAAGTTCTTGCTAATGGTAAAAAGGGAGCTTTGAATGTAGGAGCTGTTCTTATTTTACCCGAGGGATTCGAATTAGCTCCCCCCGATCGTATTTCTCCCGAAATGAAAGAAAAGATGGGCAATCTTTCTTTTCAGTGTTATCGTCCTAATAAAAGAAATATTCTTGTGATAGGTCCTGTTTCCGGTCAGAAATATAGTGAAATCGTCTTTCCTATTCTTTCCCCCGACCCTGCTACGAAAAAAGACGTTCACTTCTTAAAATATCCCATATATGTAGGTGGGAACAGGGGAAGGGGTCAGATTTATCCTGATGGTAGCAAGAGTAACAATACAGTTTATAATGCTACATCTGCTGGTATAGTAAGCAGAATAATACGTAAAGAAAAGGGTGGATATGAAATAACCATAGTTGATGCATCAGAAGGACGTCAAGTGGTTGATATTCTACCTCCAGGACCAGAACTTCTTGTTTCAGAAGGTGAATCCATCAAGCTTGATCAACCATTAACAAGTAATCCAAATGTAGGAG